CAATTCCAAATGTGAAGTAAGTCTTCGTATCTTATTGGTGAAACTTACTACTTGAAATTCAACAGATCCTCTGTTTTCTTTGTTTTCTTCTTGTTCTTGAAAAATAATTGAAATAAATGAATTTTTTACCATAAAATAATTTCACACTCCCCTTTTTACAGATATTTATTTTATTGATCAGTAATAATAATGTCAGAAATTTTAATGTAGTATACACAATAATCAGAATTTCTTTATAGACTCCTGATTTTATATAGACTCCTGATTTTATCAATTAACATTAATAAATCCGATTTCGGAGTTCATTTGTATAGTGATACAAAAAGACGATACGAAATAGTTTAGTACGAATATTCTGTTAATTAATTTCTAGCTTTAATTGATACGCCATTTCCTACGTCATTTTCTTATTATTGCAGTATCCTATACTGGAATGTAAGACAGCGCATATGTTCATTTGGTTGCTTGCATATAACATGGATATATTTAGATCACGGACAGAAAAATATGATTGATAGAACAACAGAATATATAGGAAACTCAAAATTTTTAATCATGGATACATATATATCCTTAACATACTCAAGCGGCTCCCATTATTGGTATCAAACCAATAGCGATTCATACAAGCTAAATCTTCTAATCGATAATTAGGCCAAAAAAAGAACTTGAATTTAATTAATTCATTTTTTTTTATGTCAAAATGTTGACTTTCATCCAAAAATTGACTCCATTTTTTTATCTTGTTCTCCTTGTAAACTAATGGATTTCTATCCACACCATCGTTATTCTTTAAATTCAAATTGAAAGAAATGAGAATTCTTAATTCTCTACGACGTCTAGACGATAAAATTTTTTCAGGAACAAGCAAATCATAATTATTTTTGTCTATATTTTTAGTAACATTTTTTTGTTTTCGGTATCTTTGATTACTTTGGTACTTACTTTTATGAACCAATGAAATACCTATGATTTGATACATAAAAAACTGTCCGTCATTTTTTAGAGATAGGCGGGCAGGTTCCATAATTAATATTCCTTTTTTAATTAATTGTGTAAGATTTAAACGCCTCCTCATTATATCCAGATTCATTTCTTTCCTTTGAATATAGGATATACTAATTTTTCTTACATTTATCAGGCTAAGTAGGAGACCATATATCTGGATATTATTCAGCATTTTTTGATTCAATTGATTCAAACGTCCAGTCCATCTTAATTGCAAAGGAAAATCTCCTTTAAGGAATATTTTTAGTTTTTCGATCGATTCTAAAAAATATTCTTCAATATTGTTTTGATTCGTTAATTCAAAATATTGTTTTGAATTTGATGGGCTAAAATTGAAAAAATCCTCCTCTTGCTTTCCGTTGATTTTTTTATTTTCACTAAAATTGGGATTTATATTCAAATTAAAAAGAAGTAATTTGCTTGGGATAAACCAAGGTTTCTCTTTATATTTATTATAAAGTATCATAAACTCTGGAAAGAAAAAATCTTTCCGATTTGATATGAGGCAATTTAAGATTAAGATTTTTTCATTCATTCCCATCCAATCAAAAAATACCTTTTTGTAATTTATTTCGAAATTTGAATCAATTGGAAGATAAAAAAGACCATTATTATGAATTTTATCCATTATTTGGTCCTTATTAGTGGGTTCAACCTGAATATTTTTATTAATTTTAGACAAAAATTTTCTATCTTTATTTTTTTCCATATATATAATATCGCTTTTTCCTAGATAATTCTTGCTAGGAATATTCTTGAGTATGTTAAAAAATTTTTCTTTATTTCTGGTAGAATTTTCTTGGTTCTTATTTGTTTCTAATGATGATCTATAAATATAGGAGTTATTCTTAGTTTCAGAATGAATATATTTATATGATAAAAGATCATATCTATAGTTTTTTTGAAAATTCTCCTCTTTATTTGGTAATAAATACACTGTCGAATTTTGTTTTTTTTTTGAATCAAGTAATTGGTCTTTTTCAGAGGAATACCATTTGTTTAAATCTTTATTTTGAGACGTATGGCCTTTATTTTGAGACGTATGGCATTGATTGATTCTATTTCGCCATTTTGGGGGGATTAATCTAGACGATGTAATCTGAGATAAATCGTATTGATAATGACCTCTTAACCAGTTTTTCCATGGATTCATTCCAGAATTTGGAAGTTTCTTATGTCTTACTTCGGAATGAAATATTCCTTGTCTTCCAAAAAAATCCTTTATTTCAGTCTTAAGAAAAAAAGACGGTCCATTATATTGAAAAATAGATCTTAACTTATTGAAGTTAATAATTTGGGTTTGTGATAATTTTAAAAATACATATTTTTGTGACAAGTAAGATAAATCAAAAAAAATATCTGACTTCCGCTTACTATTTCTAAGATTATCAAAAGCCCTTTTTATAGTCATAGGCGAAATAAAGTCAATTTTATTTTGTTTTGTTTTATTAATCCTTTCTTCATTTGTTTCATTATTGTCAATGTATTTATC